ATACCCGGTAACGCAAGAGAAGCCATCGATAAGATACTGAACATCGTGAATATTTTTGGCATTGGGATAGCGATTCCGCCCATTTCGTCGAGATAAACAAGACGTATTCTATCATAACTTGTTCCTGCTAAGAAAAAAAGCGCAGCGCCAATAAATCCATGAGAGATTATTTGGAAAATGGCTCCGTTGAGTCCCATATCGGTTAGAGAGCCAATTCCTATAATTATGAAACCCATATGAGATACAGAAGAATAGGCTATTCTTTTTTTCAAATTACGTTGACCTGGAGATGTTAAAGCTGCATAAATTATTTGTATTGTACCTACTATCAGCAACCAGGGAGAAAATATAGAATGAGCGCGAGGTAATAATTCCATATTGATCCGAATCAACCCATACGCTCCCATTTTTAATAAGATTCCGGCTAGAAGCATACAAGTACTGTAATGTGCTTCTCCATGAGTGTCTGGTAACCATGTATGGAGGGGTATAATCGGCGATTTGACAGCAAAAGCAATAAGAAATACAATATAGAATATTATTTCTAATGCTACAGGATACGATTGATTCAATGATGTTTCAAAATTTAATGTTGGTTCATTGGAACCATATAAACCAATACCCAAAACGCCTACTAAGAGAAAAATGGAACCCCCGGCAGTGTACAAAATAAATTTTGTAGCCGCGTACAGGCGTTTCTTTCCTCCCCACATGGATAAAAGTAGATAAACAGGAATTAATTCTAATTCCCACATGATAAAAAAAAGTAAAAGGTCTTGAGAAGAAAATGATCCTATTTGACCGCTGTACATCGCTAACATCAAGAAATAGAATAAACGGGAATCTCGAGTAACTGGCCGAGCCGCTAAAGTAGCTAAAGTGGTGATAAATCCCGTCAGTAAAATGGGTCCTATAGAAAGTCCGTCTATTCCTAATCTCCAGTAAAAATCAAAAAAATTTATCCATTTATAATCCTCCGCCAGTTGGACTAATGAATCGTCCAATTGAAAATGATAACCGAATACGTATGCCGTCAGAAGAAGTTCTAATATACATATACATATTGTATACCATCTAATTATCTTATTTCCCCTATAAGGGAGAAGGAAAATTAAGGAACCCGCGAATATCGGCAAAACTACAATTATTGTTAACCAAGGAAAATAATTCGTGGTAAAGACAAGATACACTTAGACCAGAAAACCCGTACTCAAAAAAAGCGCAAAATATATTATTTTGAGCAAGGGTTTTATCGGTAAAAAAAAAATAGATTTGTAAAGGATTTTCTGGAATGTATCAATAAGCTAGACCCATGCTGCGAGTTGTTTCATGCCATAAATAAACCCGCACACTCAAGAAATCTGTTGGGCAGGCGGATTCACATCTTTTACAACCGACACAGTCTTCCGTTCTTGGAGCAGAAGCGATTTGTTTAGCTTTACATCCATCCCAAGGTATCATTTCTAATACATCTGTAGGACAAGCCCGAACACATTGAGTACACCCTATACATGTATCATAAATCTTTACTGAATGTGACATTTGATCTATAAATTTTTAAACATCATAAAATTTCGATCTAGTAGATTTGTAAATGAATCATAGTTACCAGATGAATCAATGATTTACCAGAATTTTTCGAATTAATCTATTTCTGGATCGGTTCATGAGAGGGGGCCAAGATACTTTGATTTCTTCTGTTTTCGCAAATATGAGCATAGTCATACATTACGTATTATACATGCTAATCAAAAAATGGATGAATATTAGAATTTCCGGAATTAATACTATTTATTACAACTACTTATTCAACAAATTCGATTGATTGATACGAATTGATTTTTTATTACGATAAATTGACGAAACAATAGCCAGTCCGATAGCTGCTTCAGCGGCTGCAATAGCTATAACAAAAATGGAGAAAATGTCTCCTATTAATTGGCGACTATCAAAAAAATCAGAAAATGTTATGAAATTTAGATTAACTGCATTCAGTATAAGTTCAAGACACATAAGGGCTCTAACCATATTTCGGCTCGTGATCAACCCATAGATACCGATAGAAAATAAATAGGCACTCAAAACAAGTACATGCTCGAGCATCATTGACCGACTCCTTATTAATCTTGATTCATTTCAATATGAACAACCTTTAATTTAAATAGAATTGAAGGGAAATAAATGGATATGATAACACAGAACAAAGTTAGTTTGATTTTGAGTACGAGTTTTAACGATTTATTACTGCCGAGCTACAGCAATTGCACCTATCAAAGCAACTAAAAGAATTATTGAAATAAGCTCAAACGGAAGAAAAAAATCGGTTGATAAATGAATCCCAATTTGTTGACTATTACTTATCAAATCTTGCTCTATAATCTGGTTTGATCTTGTAGTCCAAATAATCCCATACCATGACGTATCTGAAATAGTAGTCATTAGTGAAACAAAAATACTTGTACAAACTATTGAAGTAACCCCATTCCCAATATTCCAAAGATGAAAATCTTCGGAATATTGGGAACCCTTCATAAACATTACAGCAAATATGATTAAAATGTTTATAGCTCCCACGTAAATAAGGAGCTGCGCAGCAGCTACAAAATGGGAGTTTGATGAAATATAAAATAAGGATATACAAACAAGAACCAATCCCAACGAAAAGGCAGAATAAATTGGATTAGTAAGTAATACTACCCCCAGACCTCCTAATATAAGACCCGAGCCCAGAAAGACTAACAGAAAATCGTGTATTGGTCCGGGTAAATCCATTCTATGTAAAATAAGAAATAAATAAATTGAAATGTTTCATGACCTTATTGACTTGATCAGGAAAAAGAAAGTTAAGTTACCCCATTTTTCTTCCTAATTGAAGTAAATTCTAATGGGTGTGGATTGCTGCAGGTACAATTATTCAGACAACCCCGCCCTTTATCCGATATCCGAAATGGCAGCTCGAAAAACTATATTCTATATTTCTTTTGGAATATGACTAGATTTTCAATCCAAATTAAGCCTGGATTCTCGCCAATTAACGAATAGTTGGGATTTGGATTGTAGTTATTTTATTGAAAAAAAAAAAAGAAAAAACTCATCCTCAAACCGGAGCCTTGGTAATTGGAAATTATTCTTGAATCAAAAGAGTTATCCATTTTTTATTTGAGGCGAATTCAAAACGGTTCGAATTGTGTAATCGTCAATTACTGGCATTGGTAAACGACCCAAAGCAATTTGATTATAATTCAATTCATGACGATCATAAGTAGAAAGTTCATATTCTTCAGTCATTGATAAACAGTTTGTTGGACAATACTCAACACAATTACCACAAAATATACAGATTCCGAAATCAATACTGTAATTAAGCAACCGTTTCTTTCGAATATCTGTTTCCAATTTCCAATCGACAACAGGTAAATCTATAGGACATACACGAACACATACTTCGCAAGCAATGCATTTATCAAATTCAAAGTGGATTCGGCCGCGGAAACGCTCCGATGTGATCAATTTTTCATAAGGATATTGGATAGTTACAGGTAAATGATTTGTGTGGGATAAGGTAATCATGAAACTTTGACCAATGTACCTTGCGGCTCGTACTGTTTGTTGACCATAATTCATGAACCCGGTTACCATAGGGAACATATCGTGAATATCTATGAATAATAATTTTATATCTGTTTCTTTCTCTTGTTTGAAACAAGTTGCGAATTCTAGAATAGTGTATTTACAATGAAAGAAGTTGGAAAGAGGTTGTTAATAATAAATTCCCTAGAGAAATAGGTAAAAGAAATTTCCATCCAAAATTTAATAATTGATCCATTCTCAATCTAGGTAAAGTCCATCTTGTTGCGATAGGAATGAACAAGAACAAATAAGTTTTCATTAATGTAATAAAGATACCAATTGTCATTCCAAAAACTCCGCCTATTTTATTTATCTCAAAAAGTGTAGGGGCGAGTATATAGGGAATAGAAAAATTCCAGCCGCCCAAGTAAAGAATGGTTACAAAAAAAGAAGAAACTAGTAGATTTAGATAGGAAGCAACATAAAATAAACCAAACTTGATACCTGAATATTCAGTTTGATAACCCGCTACTAATTCTTCTTCCGCTTCTGGTAAATCAAAAGGCAATCTCTCACATTCTGCTAGGGAGGAAATTAGAAAAATGAAAAACCCTATAGGTTGACGCCACAAATTCCAACCCCAAAAACCATATTTTGACTGTGCCTCAACTATATCAACTGTACTTGAACTGTTAGATAATCATAGTCGATGATAACATCACTATTTGCATCGCTATTACAGAACCGTACATGAGATTTTCACCTCATACGGCTCCTCGAGAATCGCAAATAAATCTAAGGACCGAACCCATTTATTTTGATATGTTTATGTTTGTAGGATGGATAGAGTCAAAATCTATCAAAAGGTCCCAATTAGACCACTGGAATTCTGTCCGTTAGACTAAAAAAAGTACTTCTGAATTGATCTCATCCCTTCTTAAATTTAATAATTTAAATTAAATGTTTCTTTTTTGCGTAATAACTTAATCCTTCAATAAAATACTCTTACTCTTTGCAGTAGCGCTATTTCGACCTGTTGTTTTCGATTACGAAAAAGAATTCGACATTACATTAATTCATGAATTATGATAAGAATTCAATCTATATATATTTTCATTTCTATTCTTTTTTCTCAAAGGGGATTTCAAAAAAAGGATTATTTCGTTTCGGTTAGTTATTTTTTTAATAGGTGGATAGGACATACTCTGGGCCGGAATCCTGGGAAGTACTGCCTGATCATTTCTACCAACTTAAAGCCCCATTAGTATTCCTTGTTATGTAAAAATAAAAATGTCTCATTTACACAATCTCCATTACTAACCCTTTGTGTACCTTGGTTTTCCTAACCATCCACTTATTCTTGCTCAACCCCCTGTTATGGTATATGCTAATACATCTAAACGGTAGTAAAAATTCCATACAGTGGATTTTTTGAACCCGCTTCAAGCCGTGATGAGCAATCAACGAATCCGGGGATAAATAGTCTTTATTGTTTATGTTTTATTCTGCTTAACCCTTGTACATAGGAAATGAGACTCAATCTTTTTACTGCAAATTGATAAGCTGTTTTCTTTCACTCATATAACTTCTGATTTAGTTCATCAATCCGAATGCTGAACAAAAAAACAGATATATATTCAATTCATTCAACTTATTTCCTAGAAAGACAAGAAAGGAAATAGGGAAAGATTTATGTCTTAACGAGTCGCACGTAGAGAGATTGATAACACACATAGAGTTAATGGTATTTCATAACTAATCGATTGAGCAGCGGCTCGTAAACCACCTAAAAAGGAATATTTATTATTTGATCCATATCCGGACATAAGAAGTCCAATGGGAGCAATACTTGAAATAGCGATCCATAAAAAAACGCTAATATTGAGATCGGCTAGAATAAGGCGATAACTAAAAGGAATTACCGAATAACTTAGTAGAATTGATATGACTGCTATGGATGGCCCGATACTAAATAAACGAGTATCTCCTCTAGATGGAAGAAGATTTTCTTTGAAAAGTAATTTTGTCCCATCTGCTAGAGCTTGGAGAATTCCTAAAGGACCGGCGTATTCAGGTCCAATACGTTGTTGTATCCCTGCGGAAATTTCTCTTTCTAACCATACAATTACTAGTACACCTATTGTGATTCCGAATACAAGAATCAAAATAGGGATAAGCATCCCTATGATCCCATAGGCTTCTTTTAAGTATTCTAATTTTGAAAAAGAATTGAGTTCTGTTGTATCAATTATCATTTTAGCGATCAACTTCTCCCATAATGATATCTATACTACCTAGTATCGTCATAATATCAGCCAATTTCATTCTTTTAACTAACTGAGGAAGAATTTGCAAATTGATAAAACCCGGCGGGCGGATTTTCCATCTCCAAGGAAAAACGCTTTGATCCCCTATTAGAAAAATTCCTAACTCTCCCTTTGGGGCTTCGACTCTCACATAAAGTTCTTGTTTCGACAATTCAAAAGTAGGAGAGGGTTTTTTACTAATGAATCGATATTCAAAATTATTCCATTCAGGATCCCTTGCTCTATCAAAGCATCGGATTTCTAAATTTTCATAAGGCCCTCCCGGAATTCCTTCTAGAGCCTGTTGAATAATTTTTAAAGATTCCGTCATTTCACTGATTCGGACTAAATAACGAGCTAATGAATCTCCTTCTTTTTGCCACTGGACTTCCCAATCAAATTCGTCGTAACACTCATAACGATCTACTTTACGAAGATCCCATTGTATTCCGGAAGCTCGCAGCATTGGTCCTGATAAACCCCAATTTATTGCTTCCTCTCCGTCAATAATGCCTACCCCTTCCACCCGCTCTAAAAAAATAGGATTTCGCGTAATAAGTTTTTGATATTCAGCAACTCCTGTTAAAAAATAATCACAGAAATCAAAACATTTATCTATCCAGCCATGAGGTAGATCAGCAGCCACCCCTCCGATACGAAAATAATTATGCATCATTCTCATACCGGTGGCAGCTTCGAATAGATCATATATTAATTCTCTTTCTCGAAAAATATAGAAGAAAGGGGTCTGTGCACCAATATCTGCCATAAAGGGACCAAGCCATAATAAATGAGAAGCTATACGACTCAACTCCAACATGATTACTCTAATATAGCTGGCTCTTTTAGGTACTTGAATATTTCCTAATCGCTCTGGTGCATTTACGGTTATTGCTTCAGTGAACATAGTAGCTAAATAATCCCAACGTGTTACATAAGGCAGATATTGTATAATTGTTCGGTTTTCTGCAATTTTTTCCATTCCCCTGTGTAAATAGCCCAGTATTGGTTCACAGTCAATAACATCCTCACCATCTAGAGTAATTATGAGTCGAAGAACACCATGCATTGATGGGTGGTGAGGACCCATATTTACCATCATGAGGTCCTTTCTTTTAACTGGTACATTCATAAGTTTTTCCCCGATTCATTTGTCCATGAGTTGCTGAAAACGAAAAGAAATTCATCCAAATTCAAGATTTAATAAATCAAATAATTAAAGTTCTTCAAATTAATGAGTTTTTAGTTCCCGAATATCCAACCGACCGATTAATTCTTTATAACGTACTTTATTTTTCTTTGACAAATAAGCCAGCAGCCTTTGACGTTTTCCTAGAATTTTCCGTAGACCTCTCTGAGATAAGTAGTCTTTTCTGTGCAATTCCAGATGTGAAGTAAGTCTTCGTATCTTATTGGTGAAATTGAATACTTGAAATTCAACGGATCCCTCTTTTTGCGAAATAGCTAAGATGACTGAATTTTTTACCATAAAACGAAATCTGCCTCCCCTTATCCTTTTTTAAGATATGAATTTTACGAATCAGTAATAATAATAATATTGACCATTTTAATCTGGTATACAGAATTTCATTTGGGACTTCTAATTTTATTAAATAAAACTAATCAATCAACGATCGACTCAATTTTCAATTTCATCGTGGCATTCACAAAATAATAAAATTCAGTTGAGTCCTTTTGATACATCATTGAATTAGTATCATGTATCAGAATAGAATGTAAGACAACGCATGCATTTATCTGTTTCTGTTTGCTTTCATATAACAGATATAGTACAGGATATATAGGAAAAATATACCATTACATTATCCAATTTAAAATAGTGGATACATACGGATCCTTATCATACTGAAACGGCTCCCGTTATTGGTATCAAACCAATAGCGATTTATACAAGCCAAGTCCTCTAATCGGTAATTGGGCCAAAGAAAGAATTTTAATTTAATTAACTTATCTTTATCACGATGTTTGCGTTCATCCAGAACTTGATCGCAATTTTTTATGTTATTCACATTCCAAAATACTGGATTTTTAGTTATACCATTCCTATTCTTTGAATTGAAACAAATTAGAATTCTCAATTCTCTGCGACGTTTAGACGATAAAATATTTTCAGGAATAAGTAAATCATAATGATTTATGTCTCTATTTCCGGCTATTCTTCGATGCCTTGAAATGCATTTTTTAAAATTTTTTTTATCAACATATATTTTTTTTTCGTATCCTTGATTAATTTGGTGCTTACTCTTCTGAATCGATGAAATACTTATGGTTTGATACATAAGAAATTGTCCATCATTTTTTACAGATAGCCGAATCGGTTCAATGACTAAAATCCCCTTTTTAATCAATTCTGCAAGAGATAAATTTTTCTGAGTCAGCATTATATCTAAACTCATTTCTCCTCCTTGAATAGAAGATATAGTAATTTCTTTTGGATTTATCACTCTAAGCAGAAGACAATATACCTTGATATTATTTAGTATTCTTTGATTTACAGAATCATCCCATCTCAATTGAAAAAGCAAATACTTTTTTAGTAAGAAATTTAGTTCTATTTCTGTATTACTCTTTTTCTTTTTATGTTTTATTATCTTTGATCTTGTATAATCTTTTTCAATATCTTTTTCTTGGTTTGAGAGAACCAACCTAACATCCCCTTGACCTGCGGTTTCTTTTTTTTCTTTATTTTCCAATTTTTTTTCATTCGATGATTTGAAAAAATCTCCTTTTTGTTCTCCCTTGATATTTTCACTAACATTGCCATTTTCAGTAAAGTTTAAAAGAAGTAATTTGATCGGTATGACCCAGGGTTTTTTTTTATATGCATTATAAAGTAGTACAAATTCGGAGAAGAACCAAAGTTCCAGATTCGATATCGGACGATTTAGTATTTCTTCATTCATTCCCATCCAATCAAATCTTTTTTTATTGGATGGGTTGATTTCTTGATCTTGATGAATCGTGATAGAAAAAAATTCTTTTTTATCCGTTTTATCAACCTTTTGATAATTACTGGCCTTAGTATTTTTATTACTGTTGGTGTCAATATTGACCCAGGCCTCAATATCGACTTTATTTCTAAGACAAAAATGGAGAATTCTCCAATCAAAATATTTTCTATTCGGATTTTTTTCAAAATCCGTATCCGTAATATTATCTTGTCCTGGATAATTATTGATAAAGATACTTTTCAGCATAGTCAAAAATTTACGTTTATGTGTGTTGTAATTATAAGAAATCTCTTGGTTATTATTTACTTGTAACGGCGATTCATAAATATAGGAATTCTTCTTATCTTCATAATTAATAAATTTATATGATAAAAGATCATATCTATAGTGTTTTTTAAAATTCTTTTTTTTCTTTGGTAATGGATTCGCTTTAGAATCATTTTCTTTTTGATAAGAACCCCCCCCTTTTAAATCTTTATTTTGAGCCATACGACGCGGATTCACTCTATTTCGCCATTTTTGTGGTACTAATCTAGACCATCTAATTTGAGATAAATTGTATTGATAATGACCCCTTAACCAGTTTTTCCATTGATTCTTCGGCCCAGAGTTCAAAAGTTTATTATGTTTTAATTCGGAATGAAATATTCTTTCCACTCCAAAATAATCTTTTATTTCATTCTTAAAAAAAAGAGATGTTCTATCTTGATATTGAAGGACGGATCTTAATTTATACAAGTTAATAACTTGGGTTTGGGATATTTTGTAAAATACATATGCTTGTGACAAGGAGAATAAGTCACAAAAAAAATTTGAATTCTTATTTGAAATTGACTTTATAAAGTCAATTGTATTTTGATTTTTTTTATCAATTCTTTCTTGATTTGTTTCATTATTGTAAATGTATTTATTAAGAATTTTTTTTGTTGATTCAAGAAAAATTTGTGTATTGATTCTGGGAATATTACTAATACATAGAAGGATATCCGCGCGGACCCTTTCGCTGAAAAATTTAATAAAAGAATTCGATTTACGGATTAATCGAGTATTTCTTCTTTTTAATATTTGCCAAATGTTTTGGTCGAATCTTTTAGCATTATAATTTTTTTTCTTAGGAATAATATTTATTTCGGAAGTTAGAGATTCCTTTTTCTTGTCTTTTGTAATTTTTATTTTTTCTATTTGGTTTCTGATTGTTCTTGTTCTATTAGCCAGGTTTTTTGTTTTTTTTTCAATTAGTGAATAATTTGTCCAATCTGTAGTTGTAGATTGAATTTGAATGGAGGATTCATCAACTGGCCGATTATTATTAATGATTGTCGAATCTTTTTCGTTTTTAGTTTCAATCGATTCATATACTTCTTGTAATCCAAATAATGGAATTCGAGTTTTTTTTTGAAGTTCTTTTATTACTCTTTTTATAAAAAAAGCACGTTTGATAACCCATTTTTTTGTTTCTTTTGAAAATGTTAGAAAGATCTTTTTTTTTTCTTTTAAAACTAGAAAGCCAGTCTTTTTCCATTTTCTAATTTTTTTTCGGAATTCTTTTAAAAGAGGTTCAAAAAAAGAAGGTCGTTTTCGGGGAGAACCAAAAGGAAGTTTCGCTTCCATTCCCCAAATTGTTAAAAAACAAAAATCAGCTTTTTGCCCTTTGTTTTTCATCGGATCTTTATCTGAGGATCCCGGCTTAGACCCGTGCCAGGGTTTCAGACAGAAAGGAAATAGGATTTTAATTTGAATGCCGTCTTTTAACCAGTTTTTTGGAAATTCTGTTTCGGATAATTGAACACCATTATAAGTACATTTAACATACATTTCTCTATTCCAATCTTTGAAATCCTCGGACCATTCAGGAAATTGAAATAATAGCATACGGCCAACATTCTTAGTTATTATCAATGAAGGTAATATAATATATTTTCTAAGAATTGATTGGGTTAATAATAAGAAACCTCTTATTGCTTGAGCAAAGATAATACTATCCCAGGATTCCGCTATTTCTATCCGCGCTTTCTCTTCTCTTTTGTCCACCTCCTTTTTCCCTTTTTCTTTTCTTTCTTCCTCTACATAATCCGAAATTTTGAATTCTGTGTTTTTCCCCATCCAATTTCTAAAAATGAATTTCGCCAGACCCAAGATATCAAAAGAAAAAAAAAAGACTTTGTCTATTCTGTCCAAAAAAAGAGGGGAGTGTGCATTTGCTTGAAACGGTTCCAAAATAGGAGTTTTCCGCCTTTTGGCGCGCACGGAGCCTTTGATTATATTTCGACGAAAATCTGATTGTTGCGAATAACGTATCAAAGATATCTCGTCTGCTTGATCAGGATTATTACTTTCGTTATTATAAGTATTGGGGTTTTGCTGATTATCAGTAAAAATCACTACACGTTTGGCTTTTCTTGAACGAATCTCATTATACCCCGTCGCATCTTCATCCTCTTGGTATTCTAAATCACTGATTAATTTGTATGACCATCGAGGAACTTTTTTATTGATTTCTTTTAGTCCAACAGATTTTTTTCGGGTTATTTGATCGTTGGGATCTTTTATAACTATATTGAATAAAAGTTGTAAAAATTTTGTTTGGTCTTTTGATTTTGAATTGATTCTTCCTTGTTCTGGTTCTGGAAATACAGAAAATTTTTTCAAATGGAAATTTGATGCTGATACTAATTTTCTATCAAGCATAGCCATTGCTGTTTTTTGTTCAAATTCTTGATAACCAGTAGCAAGAAGGATACCATGAATCTTATTTATACAAAAAATTTCCATAGAATTTCTTGTGGAAATTTTATTTAGAATTGAAGGGGAAAAATCAAATTTGATTTTTCCCCGATAAGGTCCGTTCAAGAAGGGGTCATATTTTTTAGGCAAGTATTCTTTTTGAGTCTGTTCATTACACAGGTACAATCTAATTCTTTTTTCGAGTACATCTAAAGTAAGAAATCCTCGATCTAGAATTTCTATTCTATTTAGAAATTCGTTGCTTAAATGGTTTTCTTTTTGTTTATTGGTATCAATCCAATTATTATATAATTCCGCAGAAGGTTTTTTTTTTTCTGTTATAGATAAAAACATCTTTCTTTGGATCATTTCCAAAAAAGTTGACAAACTGGGTGGATATGTAAAAGATATTCGTTGTTTTCCATCACTTCGGCATGTGTAAAAAAAATATTGTGACATTTCGGTTTTTATAGCAGAGTTTTCAAATCGATTATTTTTTATATATCGAAAAGGGCGCTTCCTTTGTTTATAATCGAAAAGAAGAGTCACAAGAGGTTTTTCAAACCAGAAGAGGTTTTTTTCTTCTTTATTTTGAAGTATTTCTAACGTAGAATTTTCTTGATTCCCATCCGGATAAGAAGTTTCATAAACTTGATCCTCCTTTTCTTCCGAAAAAAGGGAAGGAGAAGGATCTTCTTCGGTGGATCCCTCTTGTTCCTCTTTAGTCTCCTTCGTTTCGAAAGTTGTTTCTATTTCTATATCTGTTTCTTCCTCGCTTTCCCCCCTTTCTTTCGTTTCTGAGGTTTCTTTCAGTTTCTTAGTAAGGATGGGTGACGGTATTCTGCCTAAATCGTAGACACAGGTAATAAATAAGAGAATACTAAAGATTCGAGCCATAGAATTTCTCACTTCTGACACGAGGTACTTA